AAAACTTAACATTGCTATCACACGAATTGAAAAGCCTTATGGAAACCCTAATATTCTTGCAGAATTTATAGCCGGACAATTAAAAAATAGAGTTTCTTTTCGCAAAGCAATGAAAAAGGCTATAGAATTAACTGAACAAGCAGATACAAAAGGAATTCAAGTGCAAATTGCAGGACGTATCGACGGAAAAGAAATTGCGCGTGTTGAATGGATCAGAGAGGGTAGGGTTCCACTACAAACCATTCGAGCCAAAATTGATTATTGTTCCTATACAGTTCGAACAATCTATGGGGTATTAGGCATCAAAATTTGGATCTTTATAGAAGGGGAATAATAAACCTTTATTTCCCTTTGCATTCTATCCAGCGATGGAACAAAAAATGATCAATTAGTTTCTTCTTTTTCTTTTCTGTTCAATAAAAAAAATGAACAATTATAATTCTATAAGGTTTAATAAAAATTAAATGAATCTTTTGATAAAATTGCTATGCTTAGTGTGTGACTCGTTGGTTTTTTGAGGGTTAGTATAAAAAAACAGCCCCATAGTATAAACAAATAACTATAGAAGTAATAACCAACTCATCACTTCGTATTATCTGGATCCAAAGAACCAGTCAAGATATGATATATTGTTCATATTGTTGTAGCAACTGAAATCTTTTTTTATTAAAAAATCTGCTTCTAAGTTGTCAATCGAAATAAAAAAGAAAGGGTATGGATAAATGGAAGGATGAGAGAAAGAAAGAAAAAGAATTGATGATATAGAATTCCAATATGTAAGGTCTATGAGTCATCTCAGAAAAAATCTGCGTAATAAAGCATTAATACGGATTCATCATTAAATGGATCTGCTCGTCGAACAAAAAATAAAGAGCTTCGAGCCAATAAAGACTAAGACTATTGACTCAAGAACTAATAGCTCCGTTGTAGAATTCAGACCTAACCATTAAGTAAGAAGCGATGGGAACGATGGAACCTGTGAATTCAAAAGATTTTAGTAAAAATGAATTCAAATGATTCATTGATCGGGATGGCGGAACCGGCCAGAGACCAATTCATCTATTCGGAAAAGTTATGAACTAATGTAATGATAGAACTGAAATAGAAATTGAAAGAGTAAATATTCGCCCGCGAAAACTTGATTTTCTTGGATTGCTAAAATTGGGTCAATCCAATACGATAAAGAGTAAAACAAAAGAAAGATTTGTTTTAACATTCTAAAATATATAAATAGACTAAAAAATAGTTTAAAAAAAGAGTTATTTAATATATTTAGATTTAGTTATAGTTATCTATACAAACAAGATATACAAATTAATAATAGATTTGATATAGATTAAATGAAATCAATGATTTAGTATATTACTTATTAAATACATGTATATCTTAATTCAAATTATATTCTATCTGAATTGAATTCAAAATCTTTAATTTGAATTGATTTTATTCGCGAGGAGCTGGATGAGAAGAAACTCTCACGTCCGGTTCTGTAGTAGAGATGGAATTCAAAACAAACCATCAACTATAACCCCAAAAGAACCAGATTCCGTAAACAACATAGAGGAAGAATGAAGGGAATATCTTATCGAGGTAATACTATTTGTTTTGGTAAATACGCTCTTCAGGCACTTGAACCCGCTTGGATCACATCTAGACAAATAGAAGCAGGTCGACGAGCAATGACACGAAATGCACGTCGCGGTGGAAAAATATGGGTCCGTATATTTCCAGATAAACCAGTTACAGTAAGGCCCGCAGAAACACGTATGGGTTCAGGTAAAGGCTCTCCCGAATATTGGGTAGCTGTTGTTAAACCAGGTCGAATCCTTTATGAAATGGGTGGAGTAACAGAAAATATAGCCAGAAGGGCTATTTCTATAGCAGCGTCCAAAATGCCTATACGAGCTCAATTCATCATTTCGGGATAAAAAGAAATAGGCCTTAAAAATAGCGGGTGCAGATTTCTTTTTTTGAACAAATAATATTTCTTTTTTTCTTCGACCTTTTTATTGTAAAAAACAGATAAAAAAAAATGATATGATTCAACCTCAGACCCATTTGAATGTAGCAGATAACAGCGGGGCTCGAGAATTGATGTGTATTCGAATCATAGGAGCTAGCAATCGTCGATATGCTCATATTGGTGACGTTATTGTTGCTGTGATCAAAGACGCAGTTCCAAACATGCCTCTAGAAAGATCAGAAGTGGTCAGAGCTGTAATTGTCCGTACTTGTAAAGAACTTAAACGTGACAACGGTATGATAATACGATATGATGACAATGCTGCAGTTGTGATTGATCAAGAAGGAAATCCAAAAGGAACTCGAGTTTTTGGTGCGATTGCCCGAGAATTGAGACAATTCAATTTTACTAAAATAGTTTCATTAGCTCCCGAGGTATTATAAAATGAGACTACGATATGGTTATAGGTTATAGTAGGGTATTTAAAAGAAATAGATTAAGATTCATTTAGTAGATTTTGTCTCACGTATATACCTTTCAAAATTCATATTAATATTCATAAACAAATACGTAAAAAAAAAAGAAAAATATGTTGATTATATCCAAATTTGGAGGCACCAATAATTTTAATTAATCATGAGTAGTGATACTATTGCTGACATAATAACCTCTATACGAAATGCCGATATGTATAGAAAAAGCGTGGTTCGAGTAGCATCTACTAATATCAGCCAAAGTATTGTTAAAATACTTTTACGAGAGGGTTTTATCGAAAACGTGAGAAAACATCGAGAAAACAACAAAGATTTTTTAGTTTTAACCCTACGACATAGAAGGAATAGGAAAAGGACTTATCGAAATCTTTTAAATTTAAAACGGATCAGTCGGCCGGGTCTACGAATCTATTCTAACTATCAAAGAATTCCTAGAATTTTAGGCGGGATGGGGGTTGTAATTCTTTCTACCTCTCGGGGTATAATGACAGACCGAGAGGCTCGACTAGAAAGAATAGGCGGAGAAATTTTGTGTTATATATGGTAATCTTTCTATTATCCGAGTTGAATAGGAAACTTCTTTTTTGTGAAAAAGAAAAGATAAGGGGTGGGTTGTCTAATAGGGTTCTTCCTCCACTAGTTGATACTTCAAGGAGGTTTTACCTGGAATGAAAGAACAAAAATGGATTCATGAGGGTTTAATTACTGAATCGCTTCCCAACGGCATGTTCCGGGTTCGTTTAAATAATGAAGATATGATTCTAGGTTATGTTTCAGGAAAGATCCGACGTAGTTTTATACGAATATTGCCAGGAGATAGAGTCAAAATTGAAGTAAGTCGTTATGATTCAACCAGAGGTCGTATAATTTATCGACTCCGCAACAAAGAGTCGAAAGATTAGGTGTTTTTCAACTTCACTATTTCTTTCGCAGGAATACAATTCGAAATCGAAAATTTCAATAAACTTATTTTCTTCCAAGAAATGGATTCAAAATTAAAGTAAGGAGTGGCAAATATGAAAATAAGAGCTTCTGTTCGTAAAATTTGTGAAAAATGTCGATTAATCCGTCGTCGGGGACGAATTATAGTAATTTGTTCCAACCCAAGACATAAACAAAGACAAGGATAATAAGACTCGTTAAAGACCCAATATACAACTAAGAAGGGGGATCTTTTTTGACATGAAATGGATATATCCATATATCTCTGACTCAAATTTATGAGATGATAAAAGATGGCAAAAGCTATACCGAAAAAGGGTTCACGTGGACGTATTGGTTCACGTAAGAGTATACGTAAAATACCAAAGGGGGTTATTCATATTCAAGCAAGTTTCAATAATACCATTGTGACTGTTACAGATGTACGAGGGCGAGTGGTTTCTTGGTCCTCTGCCGGTACTTGTGGCTTCCGAGGTACAAGAAGAGGGACGCCATTTGCTGCTCAAACCGCAGCGGCAAATGCTATTCGTGCAGTAGTAGATCAAGGTATGCAACGAGCAGAAGTCATGATTAAAGGTCCCGGTCTCGGAAGAGACGCAGCATTACGAGCTATTCGCAGAAGTGGTATACTATTAACTTTCGTACGGGATGTAACCCCTATGCCACATAATGGCTGTAGACCCCCGAAAAAAAGACGTGTGTAGAAATAAAAATTGAAGATATTTCAATAGCAAGAGAAACAAGAGAGCAAGAGAAACAAGAGAAATAAATGATTCAATAATCAGATCAAATAATATTATTATGGTTCGAGAGAAAATAACAGTATCTACTCGGACACTACAGTGGAAGTGTGTTGAATCAGCAGCAGACAGTAAGCGTCTTTTGTATGGGCGCTTTATTCTGTCTCCGCTTATGAAAGGTCAAGCAGACACAATAGGCATTGCGATGCGAAGAGCTTTGCTTGGAGAAATCGAAGGAACATGTATCACACGTGCAAAATCTGAGAAAATCTCACACGAATATTCTACCATAATGGGTATTCAAGAATCAGTACATGAAATTTTAATGAATTTGAAAGAAATCGTATTGAGAAGTAATCTCTATGGAACTTGTGAGGCATCTATTTGTGTCAGGGGCCCTGGATATGTAACTGCTCAAGATATCATCTTACCGCCTTATGTAGAAATCGTCGATAATACACAGCATATAGCTAGCTTGACGGAACCCATTGAGTTGGTTATTGGATTACAAATAGAGAAGAATCGTGGATATCTTATAAAAGCGCCAAATACCTTTCAAGATGGAAGTTATCCTATAGATCCTGTATTCATGCCTGTTCGAAATGCGAATCATAGTATTCATTCTTATGAAAATGGTAACAAAGAGATACTATTTCTCGAAATATGGACAAATGGAAGTTTAACTCCTAAAGAAGCACTTCACGAAGCCTCCCGGAATTTGATTGATTTATTGATTCCCTTTTTACATACCAAAGAAGAAAATTTAAATTTAGAGGACAATCAACACATAGTTCCTTTACCCCCTTTTACCTTTTATGATAAATTGGCTAAACTAACAAAAAATAAAAAAAAAATGGCGTT